GACTATATGAAATCTGTATGAATCGAGGAATAAAGATCATTTTCTACTTCAATATTGGAGTTTGCACCAGATACAAATGGAAAGAAATTGATAAAACATTCCTAGAAAAAGAATTCTGCTGCTTAGACATATTCATTATTCTTAGACGTATTCATTATTAACGAATAGTATTTTGTATAGAATCTCAAAACAAAAATGATCCATTTACACATTTTGATTATGATGATAATAAATATTCCAATTGATAATAAATATTACAATCTGCTTAAATATCAGAAAAAGAAATAGATTCAATTTTTGATCTTTTCGCCGAGATAAAGACATAAGAATCAGATACAATATAGATAGAATCTTTTTTAGAATAAGTAAACCCCTTTAGATTTTAGATGTTATTTTATGAATTTCATTGTTCAAAAATGATTCGCAGAGAAGAGAGATATTTTGATTAAATTGGGTTTTTTAGTAGAATATGATTGTAAAGTGTATAAGAACAGGAGGTTTTATTTAGTGGTATTTTATAAATAAACACGTGTGAAAATCTCTAGAGTCTTCTCTTTTTTATTGCCTTGCCGTTCTCTTCGGGGCAGCACGGGTTGGGTTCTATCAAAATCTATTCAATGCAAAATGAAAATTGCAGTATGATAATTTTCTAATATCTGATAACTCTTTCTAGGGAACCTTTAATAGGGAACAGCTAGAATCTAAATAATAGATAGCCGTGTCAAAATGTCTTTTTGTTCCAGGGTTTACATAGACTCCTAAATGTTGTTATAATTGAAATTGAGAGGGGTTTTTTGATTAAAAAAAATCAATATGATAGTTATCTATCAATTTGTATTTTTTTGTGTTATTAGGAAATTATCATACTGCAATTTTCATTTTGTGATTCAAATCCAATAATAACTTTTCGTGCATTCGTAGTCATATTGTTAATGGTTCCAATTTTCATCAATTTTGTCTTTTGCGACTGAAAATACACATTTGACTTTTCTTTTCAATAGAAAAGTGAGATAAAGTTTTTTGTGTATTTTGAGATATCATACAATGAATCGAAAGAATGAATCAAATCCAATCAAAAAAAAGGGAAGAAAAACGAATTTAGAGGGCTTTCTTTTAGGAAAAATGAAGGAAAACAGAGCAAGTACAATAAAAAAAAGAAGTTCAGTAATCCGGGAAAATTTTTGTATCATTTTGGCGACATGGCCGAGTGGTAAGGCGGAGGACTGCAAATCCTTTTTTCCCCAGTTCAAATCCGGGTGTCGCCTGATCAACAAAAACCTTGAAATCTCTTCTTTTCTTCTATTGCTATAAGATAACAAAGATTCCGCAGCAGAAGCAGAGAAAACGGACTGGTGACTATTCTATTGTCTTGATACTTGTTTGATTCTAAAAATAGGGTGAGGTTTTTAGAAAAGATGGACAATCTACTTGCATATTTAGGTCAAAGAAATATTCGAATGATAGAGGACAAGACTTCACGATTCCCTTCTACTACTAAAAAATAATTAATTGAATACTAATTAATTGAATACTAATTCATACTCATGTTTCTATTCTATTACTTAGGAATACTTATGTATTGGCTAATGACTGGCCTAGATTGGAGAGCCTGATAAGAAATCTAATTAAACGAATAGTTATGGAAAGGACAGAAGGGAGAAACTTTCTAATTCACGAGAATCTCTGAGTGCTCAAGCATCCAATCCATATTTGATTGGATGGATAATGAGCTTTCCTTTTTACCTTTTTAGAGAAAAAAGGCGAAAAGAAAGAATTTCTTTTCGGAAACCCCAAGTCAAGAATAGACTGTCTCCCACCGTTTCACATATCTAATATGTGCGGGGTACGGATTAGATCAAATAGGAACTAGCGATATGTAATAGATATTGATTTCTCTTTTTTTTGTTTTTGAAATATTAAATGAAGGTCAACAAAAAAAGAATAGGCCTGAATTATTCCTTATTCCTACATGCTCCATTAGTAACATTCCCTTGTGAGGTTATTGCGTATTTTGCTTGTGGTTAATGTTTCCAAATTAGATTAGAGCAGTTTAAGCGGATTTATTAGATTGGTTTAGCAATAATGTTCGGTCAGAATCCCTTTTTTATTTTGACTCTGCGCGAAGGATTCCACTATATATTATTAGTGTATTATATATTATAATTATTATAATTAGTGAGGAAAAATCGAAAAATTCCTTCATATTTATATTTATAGAGATTAGGGGACAGAATTCACATGGATATAGTAAGTCTCGCTTGGGCTGCTTTAATGGTAGTCTTTACTTTTTCCCTTTCACTAGTAGTGTGGGGAAGAAGTGGACTCTAGAGGTCCTAATCAATCGAGTTTAAGGAATCAATTTGTTTCAATTTTGTTATAGATCGTTCTGCAACACGTTTTTAGCTATTTAAAATATCTTCTCCAAATTCCATTGGGATTGACTGGAATAATTTATTAGAAGAATTCTACTCTGTCAATCAAACAGATATCTCGATGATTCCCATGTTTGTATTTCGAAATAAATGGGATTCACAAGAATTTGAATTTTTTTATTCCAACTGAATTCTTCGGCCAAATTTGTTATTGAAATCAACGGGCTTTTACCTAGCGTATATGATAAATACTGGGTAGGTTCAGACTCTTTTCCCTCTTTACTGTTCAAAGAAGAAGTAATTTTCTTTTTTTAAGTGTATACGCACTTTCGGTGAGAAACAATATAGACATAGTGGTTGTCTGCCTAACCATATACTAGCAGAATAAGATCTTCAAACGAGTCACATATTGCACATTACCGCTTTCTAATTTTTTATTCAATTAGATTTTCATTTTCTCCACTTATTGCATATCAAGGTTCGGGCATTCAAAATAGATTGGCTCTTCCTTTTTGAAATTCGAAGAAGCGCCCGTCGAATTGATGTCAATGGTTCAATCAATTACTTCTTCGGACTGCTAAAAAAAAAAAAAAAGATTCCTACGTGATTTTATTATGAATATGTCGATATCCATCCGTTTTTACTTTAATTGACTTTATTGATTGATGATATTATTGATTTGATGAGACCGAAATTCGGATTGGGAATCATCAAAAATCTAGTATAGAACGATAAGAGTAAGAAAATGTTTTGAGATTAATCGAGATTCATTGGAATAAATGGGTATAGATATAACAAAATAAATGGAATTGGGTGCTATATCCACTCCATCTATGGAATGGATATTCACATATATGATGAATACATATATGATGAATAGAAATATTGTCATTTGATCTATTTAAGCCTCTAGACTTTATTTTAGAATTAGAATTCTTTTTTATTTTCTATTTCTATATAGACTTTACAGCATTTTTTAATTTTTTTCTTTTCTCTATTTTTATATCTTTTTTTCTAGAGTTTTCTAACTAAAATAACCCTAATAGATAGTTAATAGATAGTATGGTAGAAAAAAAGATTCATTTCTTTCTTACCATACTATCTATTAGTATATTGCTGATTCGAGCCCGTTCATTTCATTTAAGACGTAAAAATGGAATTTTCATTTTTTTATCAATTTGTGATAAGAACTCAGAAGTCAAGTTTCCTTCAAATCAATTAATGATTCATTAATCATTTTGACTGACTGTTTTTACGTAAATGATAAGGAGAAAGGCGGTAGGAACTAGAATAAATAGTGCAGTAGCAATAAATGCAAGAATATTGACTTCCATAATCTTGTCGTTTTTTTACTTCGCAATAACTCGGGATTTAATCCCATAGAGATGATAAATCTTTTGCTTATAAATTCAATGAATTACCTCTCGATGATATTGAATAGGATCAATATCATGAATAACAATATCTGAGCTATTAAAGCAATTCGTCGTCGAGATTGAATAGTATAACATAGGAAGTTCTTTTATCCATACCAACCCAACCTTGCCTTGGATTACTGACCCAATCAAAAATTCCTTTCATCTCTTTTTTTTTCTTTTTTTCTCTATAATCTACCCAGTCTTTCTTGTAAAATCATCTGATGAAGTATCATCAAAGCGCCCTTCCACTAACTAGTCACATAGTTACAAACCTAAACAAACAATAAAAGCGAAAAAAGAGCAAAAGAAAGGAGTTTCGTTCGAAAATTTACTGTGATTTTTTTGGAAGACAAAGAAGTGTGATAAAGATGAGGCCCTCACAAAACATCAAACAAATATTGATCAAATTCACTCCTTTTTTTGGGGTATTTGTTCTTTCTTCGATGGGACCTTATTAAAACAAAATGAAAAAAAAGAAAGCAAAAAGGACCCCCCCTTGCTTTGACAATGAAATTATGCCCCAGCCCCCTTCATAAATTAGAAAACGGTAGAGCTGAGTTGAGGTATTTATTGGATCCGTCGGGACTGACGGGGCTCGAACCCGCAGCTTCCGCCTTGACAGGGCGGTGCTCTGACCAATTGAACTACAATCCCAGGGAAATAAGGGATCTAGCAGAAATTTTGATTCTTTTTATCTACGTATCAGGTCTTTCTGAAGGACAAGGGGGTTCTATCATCTTATGGTGGATTGGCGAATTATTGGGCCGAGCTGGATTTGAACCAGCGTAGGCATATTGCCAACGAATTTACAGTCCGTCCCCATTAACCACTCGGGCATCGACCCAGGAAGAATCAAATTGAAATAGGTAATCCATGAGAAACTTCCTTTCATAGTACCCTACCCCCAGGGGAATTCGAATCCCCGCTGCCTCCTTGAAAGAGAGATGTCCTAAACCACTAGACGATGGGGGCCTGCTTGTCCAACCGCCCTCATACTATGAGTATAGTATGAACATTTTTTTGAAATTGTCAATAGAATGGAATATTCTAATTAGATCCGACGGATCTTTCCCACTTTCAGAATTGTATAGAATTTTTTTATTCGTCATTCATGAATCATTCATTACCATTTGAAATCTATTATTTTTCTCTTTTTCTAGAAATTCTTTCAAATAAAAAAAATACGGAAGAATGGGGTTGTTTAAGGATT